AAGATATTGATCGTAAATAAGAAGACTTTTTACTAAGAAAAAGGAATAGATATTCGCATTCATATACATAAAAATTATGTAGGAACAAAAAGAATCTTTTCTTTCTTTTTGAAAAGACGTAAATGGATTTTTTTGAAGTAATGAGACTATTCAATTTATGATATTCGTGGAAAATCAATCGCACTAAATGCAAAGAAGGAACATCTTTGATCCAGCATTGAAGGATTTGAACCAAGATTTCCAGATGGATGGGATAGGGTATTAGTAGATCCGACACATAATTTAAATGTGATAATTTATCCTCTAAAAAGGGAAATATTGAATGAATAGATCGTAAATTCTGAGATTTTGGTATTCTTTTTTCTTCAAGGGAGGCTATTAATCGCGATGAGAATGAAATTTCCAGAATGACTCCAAAACCTTCTGATACCATTTGAGAATAAAAATGATAAGAAAAAGAATTCTTGTGCAGCGAAAATACATTTTGGTTAGAATCATTCACCGAAGAAATCAAATATTTCTGTTGATACATTCGAGTAATTAAACGTTTCACAAGTACCAAACTAGATTTATTGTCATAACCTATAATTTCCACAGGTTCATAAAAAATCAAACTATTGAAGCTATGATAATGAGCAAGTGAGTAAATATACTCCTGGAGGAGTAGCGGATATAGGAAGTTTTGTTGCCAAAATCTCTCTTTTTTCAATCTAAATATCCTTGTAATCCTGCTATTTCAATACATTTCTACTTTAACCAAAAAAGAGAGGCATTTCTTGTCTTATGAAATGATACATAGTGCAATATGGGTCAGAACGGCGTATGTGTTTATGTTGTATGATAGTCTATTTTTCTCTTATAGTAAAATACTATTTATAAGAAAAGAATAGAACTTCTAACTAGAAGAAATTAGAATAATAAAGAATAATAGAATAAGAATATTATTCTTCTAATTATTCTAAGAGATAATTCTAATAATATAGTCTAGTATTATTCTAGACTATGCACTGTCTATACTTTTACTTTATTTTTTTTTCTATTTTAAAGAATCGAAAATAAGATAGACTTTTTCTACTTTTTAAACTTTTAGACTTTATTGTGATTAAAAATCATAAGAATAATCTAAGAAGTAAAAAATTATAAAATTCTATAAAAGTAAGAACAAATAAAGAATATATACTCCGGAGACAAAGAGCCCAATCTACAGATCTTTTTCTTTTCCCTTTTTATCTAATTTGATTTTCTTTTTCTTGTTAATATAACTAGGAATATAGGAAAAAGAAGAAAAGAAATAAAGAAAATAACAAGAAGAAAAAAGGGTAAAAATCTTTTATTTTTGCAACCTAATCACTCTTTTGACTTTGGAAATAATAATTTTTTATCACTATACTCTTTCTTATACACATCCGTCTTCAATCCACAATAAAGAATAATTAGGATTAAGAAAAAAAAAGAATCAATGGTCTCACAAGAGACCCTTTTCCCACATCAGGCACTAATCTATTTTTAACGTATAATTAGTAATTTGATCGGGTAATCATTCAAATTAAGAAGGGAAGCTCGTTGCTTTTTTGTCTTACTCGAATTGGAGCCATAAGACTCTATCCATTTATTCACTAGACCAAAAAGAGTTTACTTAACTAAATTTTCAAAATATTCTAAAAAGAAAAATTCTAGTACTCATAATCTAAATAGAACAAGAATTTTTCTTTTTTTTTCTATTTTTCTATTCTTTTTACGACATGCTCTTTTTTCCATTCATTACCTTTCAGGATCAGTCGCGGTCTTATAAACTATACCAAGAGTCTAGACGAATTTATTCATCCAAATGTGTAAAAGATCATAGTCGCAATTAAAAGCCGAGTACTCTACCATTGAGTTAGCAACCCGGACCAATATGAAGTGTAGATATGATCGAAATAAAAAAAAATTCAGCAAACTCATCCATTTTACTAAAATGAAGGAAAGAGCCAATAGGGAATGGGGATAAAAAGATCTATTTATATATGATCAAATTATATTTGTTTGATACGCCATTGTCAATATAAATGGACTTTTTAGAAAACAAAATTCAAGAAATTCTATGGAAATTTGTGTTACATTAGCACAACATAAAGAATAAAACTTTGAGTGGAAAAAAAATAAGGAAAAGGAATAAGAAAAAGGTATAGATAGAAAAATAGCGGTTTTCTTTAATCAAAAAAAGCAAAAAAAGAAAGATACAATACAAATACAAGAAGAAAGATTACCCCCCCTTGTTGGGGGGGTCCACAAAAATAAGAAAAAGGAGAATAAACGAAGTATGAATAGAACAAGAAAAAAAGAAACTTTGAATAAAGAATTAAATAAAGATAGGTACTCTTTATCTTATACTTTTTTCTTTATGATTCTTTCTTTTCTTTTTTATCAAAAGAAATTCGAAATTCTTTAAAGAATTCTGTCTTGCTTAAAATATCATAAACAGTTCCTGTGGGTTGAGCACCTTTTTCAAGGAAATATAAGATAGCAGGAACATTTGAATAAGTTTGATTCTTTATCGGATCATAAAAACCCACTTTTCGAAGATCTCTTCCTTCTCTTCGGGATCGAACATCAATTGCAACGATTCGATAGATGGCTCATTGGGATAGATGTAGATAAAAGATGCCCCCCTAGAAACGTATAGGAAGTTTTCTCCTCATACGGCTCAAGAAAAAATGATTCGAATTTATAGAATTTCTATTTCTATCTATTTTTTTTTCCTTCTTTACAGAAAAAGAAATCTCATTTATACTCCTAACTCAAGTTGGATATTTTGAAAAGATTTTAAAAGGAAATCCTTAAAATTTATTGAGCTGTCTCTAACCTCTTTTTCTGTCTATTTTCAGATCTATTTTTTTTTTTACTCATTCTGATCCAATTGTTGAGACAAGTTAAAAAAGTGTTTCCTTGTTCCGGAATTTGTTGTTTTTGCTTTGCGCTTTTTTCAATCATTAGGTTTAGACATTACTTCGGTGATCTTTACTCCTTTTCAAAAAGGCAGCAACATACCTTTTGTTTTTTGTTCTTTCTATGGAAAAGAGAAAAATCATTTTATTCCTTTGTGATACACTCTTGATTAAAACAGTTTGAAAATTTAGACAAATTTGGTTTTTTTTTCATTTCAAACTTGTTCAATTTTGAACCTCTCCATTTATCTATAATCTATATTTAGATATTTATGATATATTTACAAAGTTGATCTAACTTATTGATTGTCACTAACCCTAGATTATTACCCCGATAAAAGAATCAATTATTTTTGCTCGAGCTCCATCATATGCTATACCTTATATATACCATTAGTCTCTTTATTTAGCAACCCAAGACAAATTTAATCAGGTTCCTAGCAGAACAAATCATGTCGAGACAAGAGCATCTTCATTCGTATAGAAGATGGTGGATGTCAGAATCCACAGCCAATCATGTCCTTCAAGTCGCACGTTGCTTTCTACCACATCGTTTCAAACGAAGTTTTACCATAACATCCCTATAATTTTCTTTTAATTTGGAACCATATGCAATTGATTAAATATGGAATCATGAATAGTCATTGGCTGAACCGATACATAAGAATCTACACTTATAGACTTATAGATTAAGTCTATACCCAAAAAGGATTTCACTTAACATTACCCCTATATTTTCTCATATGAATAATATAACATAAAACAACAAACCAGTTTTAAGCAAACTTCTTTACATCTTCAACAAATCTTTGAGGATTGTCCATCAGAAATCCTTTTTCTTAAAATAAAAAAGATTCTAAACCTAAAAAAATCCTTTGGCTTTACTTTCATTCAGATGGAAAAGAAATACCCATGAATGGATAAAAGTTTTTATTTAACTAAAGATTTCATTGAAATCTTCATAAATATTCAATTATAGTCAATTAGAGAATAAAGAAAAGAATAAGATAATCTGAAATAATAAGATATTCTTAATAAGAAAAATATACAAATAGACAATATATATTCTTATGTAAGAATTATGGATTTATGTATGAATAGATTCTAATATAAGGATATCCTAATCTATTCATATTTTCTCATTTTTCCTTTAGATTTATGAAATATGATTTTATAATTTGAATATTATGATTTCCTTTTTTTCACCATCTCCAATTGAATCTGATTTTCATTGAATTTAAAACAGAGAGATAGTTTGAGAATAAAGTTTCTTTGTTTTCATTATTAGAAAGTCTAAAAAGTCTCGTGTAAGGTAAGATCAAAGATAAAATCAGAATCCTCGGGATTCTGATCTTTTCGCATCCATCTCCATTATAAAAAAAAACAAAGAATTGTTGAATTCAATTTTCAATTTCAATCGAGAAGAATTTTTTGTTTCTGATGCGAACGATCTGGGACGGAAGGATTCGAACCTCCGAGTAACGGGACCAAAACCCGTTGCCTTACCGCTTGGCCACGCCCCATTTCTTTTTGGTCTAAGAAAAACTAAGATAAATATTGGTTATTCGTCAATAACCAACCTAAAGAAATATAGGACATGTTGCCGCTAGGATTCAACATAATAGATATAGAATCAAAAAGATTAATTGATCATTACTTATAATTCAATTAAGATATTCTATAAAAATAGAATTCCTTGTATTCTTATTTGATTGGATAATGTAAGGAAGGATTCTTGATTGGGGAGAAGTCAAAGAAAAATAAGAATTTATTTCTTTTATCTGCTATCTACCTTTTTTTCTTTTCAATTTTACCTCAGAAAAACAACTCAATCCAATCTGATAATTTCTTATTCAATTTAATTTGAATCTTTAACTTTAAGAACAAGAAAAGAATATTTGTTATGCTTAATATCTTTTGTTTAATTTGTATCTGTCTTAATTCTACCCTTTCTTTGAGTAGTTTTTTCTTCGCCAAATTGCCCGAGGCTTATGCCTTTTTCAATCCAATCATAGACGTTATGCCAATTATCCCTTTACTCTTTTTTCTCTTAGCCTTTGTTTGGCAAGCTGCTGTAAGTTTCCGATAAAAATTGAATCTCTAATCTATATTCAATTCAGAATTTATTTTACAAAAAAAAAGATGAGATTTTATTCTGAATATCAATAAGATCATAAATAAGATTCAGATAAGTTTGGACATTAGGAACCCTCGATTCAAAAAGTCTGGTATTTTATGAAATTTCATTTGAATATTGAATAAGGGAAGGGGGCGATGATCTTTAGCTTTTATTTAAAAAGCTAATCAGCTTATTTATTTGGTTCTAACCTTTCCTTTATAAGATCCCATACCCCATAAAATTCCTTCTCAAATTACTTAATTATAGATAATTCTAGATATCTAGATATGAATATGGCAAGTATGGCAAGAAATTTTTGGTAACGAAAAAAGACGAATCTTATTACATTAGAAAAAAAAATTCGTGAAAATAAATTTCAAAAAAACTTCCTTTTTTTATCTTTAGAGCGATAGTATGTGTCGTAAAATAGGTGATCTATTTCCTTAAAAAAAAGGATCTTATCTTATCTTGGAGATTTGTAATGCTTACTCTTAAACTATTCGTTTACACAGTAGTAATATTCTTTGTTTCTCTATTCATCTTCGGATTCTTATCTAACGATCCGGGGCGTAATCCTGGGCGTGAAGAATAAAAAGAATAAAAAAAGAGATGAGATTCATTTTTACCCTTTCTTTTTTCATAGGTAAATGTATAAAGAAAAGAAATGGAATAGATGTTATATAAAGATAAAAGATTCATAAATAAATAAATAAAGAATAATCAAAAATTATTCCAATTATAAAATATCAAGTGATCGGGGGGGGGGGGGTCGGAGAGAGAGGGATTCGAACCCTCGATACGAAGAATTCGTACAACGGATTAGCAATCCGACGCTTTAGTCCACTCAGCCATCTCTCCCCAGTCAAAATTGGAAATTTATCATGTGTGAAATCAATGATTCAAAAAATATTTCTCGAATAGAAAGAATACCTTACTTCTTTTATTTTTTACAAAACAAAAACTTCATTTCACCGGCCTGGTTAAGTATAAGTACTGGCCGGGCCAGTACTTCTTTTGTTTCGACAAATCAAAATATTTATTGAAAAGAGAAGAGTAATTTTCATTGCCATTCCTAATTATTATTAATTATTATAAATTAGATAAGATTCTAATAGATAGATTATCTTATAAATTATTGAAAAAATTATCTATATCTAATATCTAAATTATCTAATATCTAATATCTAAATTAATAATGAATAGAATGAATCTATTTTATTTTCATTTTAGATTCTATATTTCTATATATTTAATATTTATTTACTAATTGAATCTTAGAGATTCTATTTCTATTCTTAGTATATTATAGTAAATTAGAGTCTAATTTAGAATATTTACTATTTATAGCTTTCTAGTAAAAAATAGTAAAAGTGTTTTAGTACTATTAATAGTATTTAGAGTATATATTATATACCAATAGAGTACTAATATTGTACTAAGATTTTTCGTCTTTATTTTTTTTTCTTTCTTATTAATATTAAGACTTCTTAAGGGAATTATTAAGATGAATAGAATACTGAACTCCAATTTTCATTTAGAATGAATTTTGTTTTGTATTAATGAATTTCCTAATTTTATAAATTTTCTATTTAAGAACAAAAAAAAAAGAGATCTGATAAGAGAAAGAATATGAAAAAAAAATACACATATTTCGAAAATGATACTAGAAATCATTTACTTGTTCAAAGCAAAGGACAAGCTTGAAAGTTTGAGGCCCAATTTACCCAAATTCAGAAAATCTAATGGTTCAAATGAAGAGAGGTTTCAAAAAATAAAAGACTTATAACTTTAGTACACTATTGAAATTTGACTAAACTTTTTGCTATTTACCTATTCTTTTTTCAAGTTTTCCCGTGGGGGAACAAAATACGTGTTAATCCTGAGATTTTCATGATTATGATGCTATATTGACTACATCTAATTACTTTGTTGGACAAAAGGCCCATTTATATCCAATAATGAATATGTAGCGGGTATAGTTTAGTGGTAAAAGTGTGATTCGTTCTATTAACAACTTCAATAGTTAAGGGGTCTTTCCTTTTTTTTTTTCATATTCCGATCAAAAACTTTATTTCTTAAAAAGATTTAATACTTTATCCCTCAATAGCACATTTGAGGAAAAAATATACATTATCACGATTTATATACAAAAGACAATCAGAATTTTCATAAAAAAATTGTATTATGGAGTCGAGAAGCATAATTTTTTTGATTGGTTCAATTCTTCCAATTAAATGAGTATGAATAAAAGATCTATGGAATAATAGTACAAAACTTTCAATCGTAACTAAATCTTCAATTTTTGCGCTTAAAAAGGGGAGATTGAAGCCAAAATAGCTATAAAATGATGGTTTTGGTTTACTAGAACCCTCAGCTTATTATTTGAGCTCGGTAGAAACAAAATTATTTTCCTTAGGATCTCACAAGTAGAAAAGAAATAGGGAACGAAGTAAC